GCGTGGTGTTTCGGGACGGTGACAGATCTAGAGGGATAGCTGTCTAAGGAAAATTAATTCATTAAAGTAGCATGCTTGTATCAATATGGGTTGGTGACCGTGAAATGTGGTTTGGGTTGTTGGACTATCCCGTGATAGTCTATAATCTGAGTTTAGGTATGCTGTGCCATAGGTCTTGTTTTTGGGGTTTGGCAGGACATTAGTAGTTGGCATGGCAACCCACGTTTATGGGGGGGTAGGGGGGGTTTGTAATAGCATAGCTGCTGCGGCGGCGTATGCGTACGTGTATGCGTACGTGTATGCGTACGTGTATGCGTACGTGTATGCGTACGTGTATGCGTACGTGTATGCGTACGTGTATGCGTACGTGTATGCGTACGTGTATGCGTACGTGTATGCGTACGTGTATGCGTACGTGTATGCGTACGTGTATGCGTACGTGTATGCGTACGTGTATGCGTACGTGTATGCGTACGTGTATGCGTACGTGTATGCGTACGTGTATGCGTACGTGTATGCGTACGTGTATGCGTACGTGTATGCGTACGTGTATGTCCCGATACCATTGAACAGATGTCCTGCTACCATTAAGCCCGTGGCGCCGAGAGGACTGCCCTTTGAATGCGATTCTTGTTGGGTATGCCCGTGAGTTTGCACCCTAGCGAGTGTGTTAGTAGACTATATCCCGGACAATTAATGCCGTGTTCTTGAGAACCTGGAGTAGTTGGTTGTACATTTTAGATTTAAGTCCAGCTTCAATTGAATTGACTGCGACGGGGCCTTTGACGGCCATAGGTGAGTCCAAGCATCCCTTAAAAATTAAAAAATACCAGAGGCATGACACCACAGTTATGTGTCGGCATGGGCTGATTAGTCATTAGTCCATCGAGATGTCTTATTTAAGGGGAATGAATAGGCGATTTTAGGTGAGATGGCCCTGAAGAAAGAACCAGATGCCGTTTACGACCCAGTGCTAGAAACCCCCAGGACGTATGGGCCCGGGGCGAGAAGAGGGATCCTTTTCACAAGGGTTGCTGGTTTCACGTGAGTTGGTAGATTAAGAGATAAGCCGTTGGAGGTGATATGCGTGTTGGCTTGAGGTGATTTGACTTGGATGGGGTATGAACGATCAAGGTAGTGGATGTATTCAAGGATATGCATGGGGGAATACAGTTATGTACAATTATGCATAGTATGTACTATATATTTTATTATGGGGTAGAGAGTGGTATGCACGAATTACATAGGTTTTGTCAAGGAATAGTTTAAAATAGAATGTCAACTTTGGGTGTTGATGGTGGGGCTTTAGCCTTTTCCTTGAGTCTTTGGGGGAAATTTATTCCCCTTTTCTGGTTTACAAGACCAGTGTAATTAATATACTACATAGACCTTCATTTTAGGAGGTGGTTTTCCATAATACTGACGAAGGGCATTAAGATGAGGATGAGTGAGAAGTAAAGGATGGATGCTAGTTGGCCGATGATGATAAAGGGGTGTTCAACTGGTTGTCCGCCGATTCATGTGAGGGTTAGGAGGTCTGCGACTAGTAATCAAAAAAGGCATTGGCTGAGGGGTCGGAATATTATGCTACGTTGTTTTGATGTGTGTAGGAGTGGTATGAGGATTAGGATTAGAATGGATAGAACTAGGGCTAATACTCCTCCAAGTTTATTAGGAATAGATCGGAGAATGGCGTAGGCAAATAGGAAGTACCATTCTGGCTTGATATGTGGAGGGGTGTTGAGTGGATTGGCTGGAATATAATTGTCTGGGTCTCCTAGGAGGTCTGGGGAAAATAGGACTAGTGTTAGGAGTGTTAAGATTATGGCTAGTGCGCCTAATATATCTTTGATTGTATAGTAGGGGTGGAAGGGGATTATGTCTATGTCTGATGGGATTCCGGTGGGATTATTTGATCCGGTTTCGTGTAAGAATAGGAGATGGACTATAACTAGGGCTGCAATGATGAAGGGAAGGAGGAAGTGAAAGGCAAAGAATCGTGTTAAAGTAGCTTTGTCTACTGAGAATCCACCTCAGATTCATTCTACAAGGTTTGTTCCGATGTAGGGGATTGCTGAGAGTAGATTGGTAATAACTGTTGCCCCTCAGAAGGATATTTGGCCCCATGGGAGAACATATCCTATGAAGGCTGTTGCTATGACAGCAAAGAGGAGAAGGATTCCCACGTTTCAGGTTTCTATAAAGATATAGGATCCGTAGTAAAGGCCTCGGCCTACATGAAGGAATAAGCAGATAAAGAATATGGATGCTCCGTTGGCGTGTAGGTAGCGCAGGATTCAGCCGTAGTTGACGTCCCGGCAAATGTGAGTTACGGATTGAAAGGCGGTTGCCGTGTCTGAGGTGTAGTGTATTGCTAGGAATAATCCTGTTAGGATTTGAATACCCAGGCAGATTCCTAGTAGTGAGCCGAAATTTCATCATGAGGAAATGCTTGATGGGGCTGGTAGGTCAATTAGGGAGTCGTTAATAATTTTGAGTAGGGGGTGTGATTTTCGGATGTTGGTCATTTTAGTTTCTGTAGTTGAAGTACAACGGTGGTTTTTCATGCCATAAGTCATGGTTTAAGTCCATGTGGGAATAATGATAACATATATTGTGTTTATTTTGAGTACAATTTTTGTGGTGGGGTTTGTGGGCTTTTCTTCTAAACCTTCTCCTCTTTACGAGGGAGTTGGATTAATTGTTAGTGGAGGAGTTGGTTGTGGTATTGTTATAAGTTTTAGTGGTTCCTTTGTGGGCTTAATGGTGTTCTTAATTTATTTGAGTGGAATAATGGTAGTTTTTGGGTATACAACAGCTATGGCTACAGAATTATATCCAGAGGTGTGAGTTTCTAATAAGGTTGTGTTGGGGGCTTTTTTACTGGGTTTGGTTATGGAAGTGGCGCTAGTTTCATATGTGTTGAAGGAAGAGATTGTTGGGCTAGCATTTGAGTTTAATGATCTGGGTGATTGGGTTGTCTATGATGTTGAAGATTTTGGATTTGTTGGTAAGGAAGCTATTGGTGTTTCTGCTTTGTATAGTTATGGTACATGATTAGTGATTGTTACTGGTTGATCTTTGTTGGTAGGGGTTGTAGTGATTATAGAGATTACTCGTGGTAATTAAAACGTGAATATTATAATTAGGCTTAGGGCAAGTGTAATTATGAAAGATAGGAAATATAATTTTACTTGACCCTTTTGGCTTGAGATAAGTGTTGAGGACTTCATTTGGAAGAGGGAGATTGATTTTGGGATTGTATTTTCTAATCAGGCTAGGTCGAGTAATATTGATGCTACTTTTTGGCTTATTAGTAGGCTGATAAGTGGTTGAATTCGGTGTGTAATGGCTGGGAAGTAACCTAAGAGATTTGAAAACTTAAAATGTTTAGAGGGCTTTTCATGTTTTAGGTTTTGCGTTGCTGTATTGAGTTCCAGAGCTACGGTGAAGCCTAGCAAGGTGACGAGTATGGCTGTAATTTTTAGATACGTTGGCATGGTTATTTGAGGGATTGTAGTGGGAGTAATATTATTTGAGATGAAGAAGCCGGCGAAGATACTTCCTATTAGGAGGCGTTTGATGGGGTTAATTAGGAGTGGGTTATTTTCATTAATGAGAGCAAGGGTGGGGAAGCGCGGTTGTCCTAGCAGGGCGAAGTAAATGATTCGAGTGCTGTATACGGCTGTGAGGGAGGTGGCTACAAGTGTAATTATTAGGGCTCAGGCGTTGGTATAAGACGTGTTAATGGATTCGATGATAAGATCTTTTGAGTAGAATCCTGTAAGGAAGGGTATACCTGTTAGGGCTAGGCTTCCGGTGATTAATGCCGAGGTTGTAAATGGAAGTGTCTTGTAGAGACCTCCTATTTTTCGGATATCTTGTTCGTCGTTTAGACTGTGAATAATGGATCCCGAGCATAGGAAGAGTATCGCCTTAAAAAATGCGTGGGTACAGATGTGGAGGAATGCTAGGTGGGGCTGATTAATGCCCACAGTAACTATTATTAAGCCTAGTTGGCTGGAAGTGGAAAATGCTACAATTTTTTTGATGTCGTTTTGGGTGAGAGCACAGATAGCTGTAAATAGTGTGGTTACTGCGCCCAGGCATAGTATGATAGTTTGGACAGTCTCATTATTTATTGTTAGCGGGTAGAATCGGATCAGGAGGAAAATGCCGGCTACTACTATGGTGCTGGAGTGAAGTAGGGCTGAGACGGGGGTTGGCCCTTCTATGGCGGAGGGAAGTCAAGGGTGGAGTCCGAATTGGGCAGACTTTCCTGTTGCCGCTAGTAGTAATCCGGTGAGCGGGAGGTTTGTGTTGTTTGGGTTAAGGATAAAGATTTGTTGGAGTTCTCAAGTATTAAGGTTAAATAGAAACCATGCTATGGCCAGGAGGAAGCCTACATCTCCGATGCGGTTATACAGAATTGCTTGGAGTGCTGCTGTGTTGGCGTCAGTTCGTCCGTATCATCAGCCGATAAGTAAAAATGATATGATACCTACTCCTTCTCAGCCGATAAATAGTTGGAAGAGGTTGTTGGCTGTAACTAGAATTATCATTGTGATGAGAAATATTAGGAGATATTTAAAGAAGCGGTTAATATTGGGGTCTGAGTGTATATACCATATCGAGAATTCTATAATGGACCATGTGACGAATAGTGCTACGGGTATAAAAATCATGGAGAAGTAGTCTAGTTTGAAGCTGAGGCTTAGTTTTAGGGTTTGGATAGATATTCAATGTCAGTTTGAGATTATTGTTTCTTGGCCCGACTGGATAAAAATTATGGTTGGGATTAGGCTTATTAGGAAGGCATATGAGATTATGGTTTTTACGTAGTTAGGGTAAGATTTTTTGGTGTAAAGGTTAGAGTTTGAAATTATAATTGGTGTCGTTAGAATCAGAAGAGATAGTATTGTGGAGGAGGCAAATAGGTTTATTACTTTTATTTGGAGTTGCACCAATTTTTTGGTTCCTAAGACCAATGGATAACTTCTATCCTTTAAAAGTGGAGAAAAAGCCGCGTTGTTATACGCGGAGGCATGAGTTAGCAGTTCTTGCAAGCTTTTTCGGTGGATAAGAGTTTTTGGTCTCTATTGCTAGATTCACAATCTAGTGTTTTGCTTAAACTATATCTACAGTAAAGAGTGCCCAGAATGATTTTGGGGTTAATTGATAGGAGGAGCAGGGGTATTATATGTATTGCTATGAGGGTGTTCTCTCGGGTGTAGGATGGTGGGAGGTTGTTGATGTGATGTGTTTGTTTACCTCGTTGAGTTGTGATAAGTATATATAGGGAGTATAGGGCAGTAATAACGATGTTAATTCCCATGAGGATAATTGATAGTGAGGATCATGAGAATGTTGATATTACTACAAATAGTTCTCCAATTAAGTTGATTGAAGGGGGTAGGGCTAGATTGGTCAGGCTAGCGAGTAGTCATCAGGCGGCTATAAGGGGGAGCATTGTTTGAAGGCCCCGGGCCAAGATTATAGTACGGCTGTGGATTCGTTCATAATTAGTATTGGCAAGACAGAATAGTATGGATGAGGTGAGTCCATGCGCAATTATTAGGGCTGTTGCTCCTATGTAGCTTCATGGGGTTTGGATGAGGATGGCTACGATGACTAGTGCTATGTGGCTGACTGATGAGTATGCGATTAGTGATTTTAGGTCTGTTTGGCGCAAACAAATTGAACTTGTTATAATTATACCCCAGAGGGATAATATTAGAAATGGGTATGCTATAAAGTTGGTTGTTGGGTTTAGTATAGTTGTAATTCGCAGTATGCCATAACCCCCTAGTTTGAGTAATACAGCCGCAAGGACTATTGAGCCAGCAATTGGAGCTTCTACATGGGCTTTTGGTAATCATAGGTGTAAGCCGTATAGGGGTATCTTTACTATGAAGGCTATTATGCACGCTAATCATAGGGCGGAGTTGCTTCAGGAGCTTTCCAGTGAGTTAGAACAGTGTTGGGTAATTAAAATGTTTAGCGATCCCGTAATGTTTTGTAGGTAAATGAGTGCAATTAGAAGTGGGAGCGATCCTACTAAGGTGTAAAATAGGAAATATAGGCCTGCGTTCAGTCGTTCTGTTTGGCCTCCCCATCGCGTAATGATAATTAGAGTTGGGACTAGGGTTGCTTCGAATAGGATGTAGAAGAAGATTAGTTCTGTGGCTGTGAATGTCATGATTAGAAAGATTTGTAGTAGAATTAGCATAGTAATATACAGTTTTTTCCGTGTATACGACTCTTTGATTAGGTGGAATTGGCTAGCAATAATTATTAGTGGGAGTAGTCATATAGTTAATATTAGTAATGGGGTTGATAGTGAGTCTGAGAAATATGTTAAGGATAGGTTTAGGCTATTATCGCCGAATTGATTTAATAGGGGTAGGCTAATTAGGGTAATTATTAGGCTGTAGGCTGTGGTGTTGATTCAGATTATGTTATTTTTTGATAACCAGACTAGGGGGATGAGTATAGCTGTAGGAAAAATAATTTTTAGCATTGTAGGAGGTTTAGGTTTTGCACGTGATCCACGCCATATGTGTTTGACACTATAACTAGGAGAGATAATCCTAGGGCGGCTTCACAGGCTGCGAATACCAAAAGAATAATAGGAACTATACTAGCTAAAGTTAAATGTGAGTTGAGAATTGTTACTGATATAGTTACAAATAGGGATAGTATCATGCCTTCTAGACAAAGGAGTGATGATATCAGGTGGGAGCGGTACATTAGTAGGCCTAATAGAGATACAGTAAATGCCAGAGTTATATTTATATAGATGAGGGCCATTTGATAATTATGAAAATAATCATAATCTAATGAGTCGAAATCATTTGTTTTCGTTAAACTAATTATCAATTACTCAGCTCATTCTAATCCTTTGTGAGATCACTCGTATGCTAGGCTGATGGCTAGTAGAGAAATTAGGGTAAGTGATATAATAAGTATTACATTTAGGTTATTTGTTTGGGAGGCTCATGGAAGCGGGAGGAGTAGAGCAATTTCTAGGTCGAAGAGAAGGAATGTAATAGCTACAAGGAAAAATTTTATTGAGAAAGGGAGGCGAGCGGAGCCTATGGGGTCGAAGCCGCACTCGTATGGGCTTGATTTTTCGGCATAGGAGTTTATTTGTGGCATTCAAAAGGCAAGTAAGACTAACAAGGATGCTAGTAGTGTGTTGATAAGTAGTGTTGCTATTAGGTTTATTACTCTTTTTCGGGGTTAGACCGAAGCTAATTGATTGGAAGTCAATTGTACTGCTTATACTAAAAGGGTAGGAACCTCATCAATAGATAGATACATATAGGAATAGTCAGACAACGTCTACGAAGTGTCAATATCAGGCGGCAGCTTCAAAGCCAAAATGGTGTTTAGAGGTGAAGTGGAATTTTAGTTGTCGTATGAAACACACGAATAAAAATGTGGAGCCGATAATTACGTGTAGGCCATGGAATCCAGTAGCCATGAAGAATGTAGATCCATATACTCCGTCGGCAATTGTAAAGGGGGTTTCGTAGTATTCTGAGGCCTGGAGTAAGGTGAAGTAACCTCCCAGTAGGATTGTGATGAGTAGGGCTTGTAATATATTCTTGCGGTCTCCCTCCATTAGGCTGTGGTGGGCTCAGGTGATGGATACACCTGAAGCTAGGAGAACGGATGTATTTAGGAGAGGGACTTCTAGGGGGTTTAGGGGGTGGATGCCTGTGGGTGGTCAGCAGCCCCCTAGTTCTGGGGTTGGAGCGAGACTTGAGTGGTAGAAGGCTCAAAAGAAACCGATGAAGAAAAATACTTCGGAGAGAATAAAAAGGATTATGCCGTACCGTAAACCTTTTTGGACGATAGGTGTGTGGTGTCCTTGGAAGGTACCTTCTCGTACGATATCCCGTCATCATTGATATATGGTTAGTGTGTTGGCTAGTAGGCCTAGTGATAGTAGGAGGGTTGAGTTGAAATGGAATCATATTACTAGTCCAGATGTCAGTAGTAGGGCTGATAGGGCCCCTGTGAGGGGCCATGGGCTTGGATTTACTATGTGATATGCATGGGTTTGGTGGGTCATTAGGTATTGTCATGTAAGTATAGGCTAACTAATAAAGTAAATACGTAGGCTTGGATTAGGGCTACTGCAAACTCAAGAATTGTTAGGAGGAGTAGGATGATAAATGTGATGAGAGATGTTATAATGCTAATGTTTAGGAGTGCTAGGGTGGCTCCTCCGATAAGGTGAATGAGCAGGTGACCGGCGGTGATATTTGCGGTTAGTCGTACTGCTAGTGCTATTGGTTGGATGAACAAGCTGATGGTTTCAATAATAATTAGCATGGGGATAAGGGGGATTGGAGTTCCTTGGGGTAGGAAGTGGGCGAGTGATGCTTTTGTTTTGTGTCGGAACCCAAGAGCTACTGTCCCAGCTCAAAGGGGGATCGCCATTCCTAGGTTTATTGATAGCTGGGTTGTTGGTGTGAAGGAGTGTGGTAGGAGACCTAACAAGTTTGTCGACCCAATAAATATAATGAGGGATATAAGTATGAGAGATCATTTTTGCCCGGTGTGGTTGTGAATAGTTATTATTTGTTTAGATGTGAGGTGAAGGATTCATTGTTGGATTGCGACTAGTCGGTTATTAATCAGTCGGTTGGTTGATGGGAATAAAATGCTTGGAAATATGATAATTAGAGTAACAATAGGTAGACCTATTATCGTAGGGGTAATGAAAGAGGAGAATAAATTTTCGTTCATTTAGTCGATCAGGGGGTTGAATGTTCTGTTGCTTTTATAATAGTAGGTTCTGGATTTTGATAATAAACGTGTTTTGAAACTTTCAGTTGTATAATAATATATAGTGTAAGGAGCATGGATAGGATGGTAATAAATCATGTTGATGTGTCAAGTTGTGGCATACCATTGAGGGGAGATTAGCACTCCCATTCTTTAACTTAAAAGGTTAACGCTTTGGAATTAGCTTCTCAATGAGATTAGAGTATGGTTGAGGATCATTTTTCGAAGGTTTTTAGTGGGACTATTTCAAGGACAATTGGTATAAAGCTGTGGTTGGAGCCACAGATTTCAGAGCATTGGCCGTAATATAGGCCTGGTCGTGTAGATAGTAGGGTTGTCTGGTTTAGGCGTCCTGGAATTGCGTCTGTTTTTAGGCCTAGCGATGGAACAGCTCATGAGTGTAGTACATCTTCGGATGAAATTAGTATTCGAATTGTCAGTTCCATTGGTAGTACTACTCGGTTATCTACTTCCAGAAGACGCAGTTCCCCTGGTTTTAAATCCTGTGTTGGTACTATATATGAGTCGAAAGTTAGGTCCTCGTAGTCCGTGTACTCATAGCTTCAGTATCACTGGTGGCCTATAGTTTTTACGGTTAAATAGGGGTTATTAATCTCGTCTATTATGTATAGAATTCGGAGGGATGGGAGTGCAATTATAATTAGGATTATTGCTGGCAAGATTGTTCAGATAGTCTCTACCTCCTGTGCGTCTATCGTGCTGGTGTGGGTTAGGTTAGTTGTGAGCATAACTGAAATGAGGTAAAGTACGAGGGAGCTGATAAGGAAAACGATTATTAGTGCGTGATCATGGAAGTGCAGTAACTCTTCTATGATAGGGGATGTTGCGTCTTGAAAGCCTAGTTGAAAGGGGTACGCCATGGAGGTATATAGGGGTTTAACCTATAATTTAACTTTGACAAAGTTATGTAAATTTTACTAATACCTCTTTAATAGAGAAAGACATAGTGGTTATGATGTTGGCTTGAAACCAATTATAGGGGGTTCGAATCCTTCCTTTCTTACTTTGGATTTACGTATGTGGGTTCTTCAAATGTGTGATACGGCGGAGGGCACCCGTGAAGTCATTCTAGGTTTAGGGTTGACAGTTCTACAGTCGAGACTTCTCGTTTTGATGCGAAAGCTTCTCAGATTATAAAAACTATAAGGATAACGGCTGTCAGGGAGATGAAAGAGCCTATGGAGGATACCGTATTTCATGTAGTGTATGCATCTGGATAGTCTGAATAACGTCGTGGCATTCCGGACAGGCCTAGGAAATGTTGTGGGAAAAATGTTATGTTTACACCTACAAATATAATAAGGAAATGAATTTTTGCTCAGGTTGAGTTGAGGGTATAGCCTGAGAATAGTGGGAATCAGTGGACGAATCCCCCTATAATAGCGAAAACGGCTCCTATAGATAGAACATAATGGAAGTGTGCTACCACATAGTATGTGTCATGGAGGACAATATCGAGAGAGGAGTTAGCTAGAACAATTCCAGTGAGGCCCCCTACCGTAAAGAGGAAGATGAAGCCTAGTGCTCATAATATTGCTGGGGATCATTTGATGTTTCCTCCGTGTAGAGTGGCTAGTCAACTAAATACTTTGACTCCTGTGGGGATAGCGATAATTATGGTTGCTGAGGTGAAGTATGCTCGCGTGTCAACGTCAAGGCCTACTGTAAATATGTGGTGGGCCCATACGATAAAGCCTAGGAACCCAATTGATATTATGGCTCATACCATACCCATATATCCAAAAGGTTCTTTTTTGCCAGAGTAGTAGGTGACAATATGTGAGATTATTCCAAACCCGGGTAGAATTAGAATATATACTTCGGGGTGCCCAAAAAATCAAAAAAGGTGCTGGTATAGGATAGGGTCTCCTCCTCCTGCGGGGTCGAAGAAAGTGGTGTTAAGATTTCGGTCCGTTAGCAGTATGGTAATTCCGGCAGCTAGTACAGGGAGGGAGAGAAGGAGTAGGACGGCCGTGATTAGTACTGATCAAACGAATAGGGGAGTTTGATATTGAGATAGGGCTGGGGGTTTCATGTTGATAATTGTGGTAATAAAATTAATAGCTCCTAGAATTGATGAGACCCCTGCTAGGTGGAGTGAGAAGATTGCTAAGTCCACGGAGGCTCCGGCGTGTGCTAGGTTTCCGGCTAGAGGTGGGTAGACTGTTCATCCTGTTCCAGCTCCGGCCTCTACTGTTGAGGATGCAAGTAGTAATAGGAATGATGGGGGCAGGAGTCAGAAACTCATATTGTTTATTCGGGGAAATGCTATATCAGGAGCTCCAATTATTAGTGGAATAAGTCAATTTCCGAAGCCGCCAATCATAATTGGTATGACCATGAAGAAAATTATTACGAAAGCGTGAGCTGTTACGATTACGTTATAGATTTGGTCGTCGCCTAGCAACGCCCCTGGTTGGCCTAGTTCTGCTCGGATTAGTAGGCTTAGGGCAGTTCCTACTATTCCTGCTCAGGCACCAAATAATAAATATAGGGTGCCGATGTCTTTGTGGTTGGTTGAGAAGAGTCAACGGTTTATGAACATAGGTAAAATGGCCGAGCAGGCATTAGACTGTAAATCTAAGGACAGGGGTGAAAGTCCTCTTTTTACCAAGCTCTGCAGTGTGTTAGAACACGTCGAATTGCAAATTCGGAGAAGCAGCATAACCCCTGCCAGGGCTTCTCCCGCCTTTTTTTTCTTCGACGGCGGGAGAAGTAGGTTGAAGCCAGTTGCGTATGGTATTTAGCTGTTAACTAAAATTTCGTGGGGTTGGAGCCCACCAATCTAGTAAGGGCTTAGCTTAATTAAAGTGGTTGATTTGCGTTCAATTGATGTGGGGTGTAGACCTGCAGTCCTTAGTATCAGGAGCTAAATGTAATTCATTTACTTGGGGCTTTGAAGGCCCTCGGTCTGGGGTTTAACCTAAGCTCCTACTCTAGAAGGGTTAGGATGGGTGATAGGGGTAGGATGAGGATTGATAGAATGATTAAGGGTGATAGAAGGGGTGTTGGTTTTGTGTGGTTAAATTGTCATTTTATTTTTATGTTATTTGTGGATGGAAATATTGTTAAGGATGTGGAATATGTTAAGCGTATGTAGAAGAATAGGTTTAAAAGTGCTGTGATGGCTATGATGGTGGGTATGATGATGTTGTCATTTTTAGTTAATTCTTGAATGATTATTCATTTTGGCAAGAATCCTGATAGTGGGGGCAGACCTCCTAGTGATAATATTGTTGCTAGGATAGTTGTGGTAAGTAGGGGGGTTTTGTTTCATGTGTGGGATAGGGATAATGTTGTTGTTGATGAATTTAGTATGAATATCATGAATGTTGTAGTTGTTAGAAGAATATAGATTATTAGATTTAGTAGGGCTATGGTTGGGTTGTATGCTATGATGGCTGTTATTCATCCTATGTGTGCGATGGATGAGTAGGCCATGATTTTTCGTAATTGAGTTTGGTTGAGTCCTCCTCAGCCTCCAATGGCGATGGAAAGAATTGACATGGTGAGGAGCATGTTTAGGTTTGTTGTTGGGGCGATTTGGTATAGAATTGATATGGGGGCTAATTTTTGTCAGGTTAATAGGATTAGGCCTGATGAAAGTTTAATGCCTTGGGTAACTTCTGGCACTCAAAAGTGAAATGGGGATAGTCCTAGTTTTATGGCTAGGGCTAGGGTTATAATAGTTGATGTTGTTGAGTTTAGGGGTTTTGTGATGGTTCATTGGCCTGAGTATACTAGGTTGATAACGATAGCTAATATGAGTAGTATAGATGCAGTTGCTTGGGTTAAAAAATATTTTGTGGAGGCTTCTATGGATCGTGGGTTATATTTTTTTATTAGAATAGGGATGATGGCTAATATATTTATTTCGAAGCCAATTCAGACCATGAGTCAGTGGGAGCTCGTTAGTACAATTATTGTTCCTAGTACGATGGTTAGTATGATTATTGTAAAAATTAGGGGGTTTATTAGTACGGGAAGGATATAAACCAACATTTTCGGGGTATGGGCCCGATAGCTTATTTAGCTGACCTTACTTAGAATATGGTGTAATATGGTAGCACTAAGATTTTTGGATTCTTTGGAGTAGGTTCGAGTCCTATTATTCTAGAAATAAGGGGATTTTCACCTCTATTATTTACTCTATCAAAGTAACTCTTTTATCAGACATATTTCTTATGTTTGTGGTGGGATGCTTGCTATGGTAATTGGTATGGCTACGTGTCATATGCACAGGGCTAGAGTGAGGGGGAGGAAATTTTTTCATAGTAGATGTATTAGTTGGTCATATCGAAATCGTGGGTAGGATGCTCGAATTCATAGGAAAAACACAGTTAGTAAGAGGGTTTTAATGATTAGATTTGCTGAATATAGTTCTGGTATTGTGGGGTCGTGGAATGCGCCTATAAATAAGATCACGGTAAGGGTATTTATTATAATAATATTGGCGTATTCGGCTATAAAAAAGAGGGCAAATGGGCCTCCGGCGTATTCTACATTGAAGCCTGAGACTAGCTCTGATTCTCCTTCAGTTAAGTCAAATGGGGCTCGATTTGTTTCTGCTAGTGTGGAAATGAATCATATTATGGCTAATGGCCATGAGGGTAAGATTAGTCAGATATATTCTTGGGTAGTAATTAGGGTTGATAGTGAGAAGGATCCGCTTAGTAATAGGACTGATAGGAGGATGATTGCTAAGGTGACTTCGTAAGAGATTGTTTGTGCTACTGCTCGTAGGGCCCCAATTAGGGCATATTTTGAGTTTGAGGCCCATCCTGATCATAGGGTTGAATAGACGGCCAGGCTAGATATGGCTAGCATGAATAGTACGGCTAAATTTATGTTAATTAGAGGGTGTGGTATGGGGAGAGGAATTCATATTGTTAGGGCGAGGGTTAAGGCTAGGATGGGGGCGATGATAAATATAAATGGGGAGGATGTTGATGGGCGCAGGGGTTCTTTGGTAAATAATTTTACGGCGTCAGCTGCGGGCTGGAGGAGTCCGTATGGGCCTACCACGTTAGGTCCTTTACGGAGTTGCATGTAACCTAAAACTTTTCGTTCAACAAGTGTAAGGAATGCAACGGCTAGTAGGATTGGAATAATCAGTGCTAGGAGATTAATAATGTACATGTTGTTAGGAAGAGGAGTTGAACCTCTGATTATAAAGGCTTAAATTTTATGCAATTACCGGGCTCTGCCATCCTAACGTTAGCCCTGTTCTTGGGCGTTGGTGTATATATTATTAATTACTAGATTAAGATTATATCATCTATTGGTTTAAAGGCGCTTGTGTTAAGTTGGCCTTGTTTCTCTTGTCCTTTCGTACTGGGAGAAACCGTGTAATAGATAGAAACCGACCTGGATTACTCCGGTCTGAACTCAGATCACGTAGGACTTTAATCGTTGAACAAACGAACCGTTAATAGCGGCTGCACCATTGGGATGTCCTGATCCAACATCGAGGTCGTAAACCCTATTGTCGATATGGACTCTCAAATAGGATTGCGCTGTTATCCCTAGGGTAACTTGTTCCGTTGATCAAAAGAAATTGGATCACTGAATGATAGAGGGTTTCGACTTGTTAGTCTAGACTGTGTCACTCGGGAGTTGTTTTATATTCCGAGGTCACCCCAACCTAAATTGCTAGTCCAGTAAAAGTTGGTTTATTTTCCTTAGAAGTGTGGTGCTTATTTTGTGGGCTAGTTAATTAAAGCTCCATAGGGTCTTCTCGTCTTATTTGTGAATTCCCGCCTCTTCACGGGAAGGTCAATTTCACTGATTGGAAGTAAGAGACAGTAAAACCCTCGTGTGGCCATTCATACAAGTCCTTATTTAAAGAACAAATGATTATGCTACCTTTGCACGGTCAGGATACCGCGGCCGTTTAACGGATGTCACTGGGCAGGCAGTGCCTCCAATAATTGTAATGCTGGAGGTGATGTTTTTGGTAAACAGGCGGGGTTTATGTTTGCCGAGTTCCTTTTACTTCTTTTAATCTTTCCTTTAGGTGCACTCCTGTGTTGGGTTAACAGTTGTATTAATAAGTGCTTTAGTTGGGGGCGTGTATTTATTTTACTGTTAATTATCAGTGGGGGATCCGTTCTGATATAAGCTTGTGCAAGGAGAAATTAGTTCTTGTTACTCATATTAACAGTATTTCTTCTACTTTATAGTAGAATAGTCCAGTATTGGGCTAGGAGTTCGCAGATAATTGTTTGGATTATGGGTGGGGAGTCGTTGAGCTTGAACGCTTTCTTAATTGGTGGCTGCTTTTAGGCCAACTATGGGGTTTTAGGGGCTTACTCTCTAGTAAAGGTTGTATCCTGTTTCTAAAAGGCTGTACCCTTTTAGATTATATTTTAAGTCTGCATTTTAGCTCTGGGTCTTTTAGGCAGGCTTAAAGTTGAACTAAAATTCCATTCTGGACAACCAGCTATCACCAGGCTCGGTAGGCTTTTCACCTCTACCTAAAAGTCTTCTCACTATTTTGCTACATAGACGAGTTTGCTCTTTAGCTGCTTTTGGGTAGCTCGTCTGGTTTCGGGTTAGTTGGCTTAAGTTCTCTTTGTCAAGTTGCTCTAGTTAAATCATTATGCAAAAGGTACAAGGGGTAAGCTTTGCTGTTCTTTACTTTTAATGAGTCTTTCATCTTTCCCTTGCGGTACTTTCTCTATAGCGCCAATTAGAATTTCTATCTCCTATACTTTAATAAGGTAAATGTTTTGGTTTATTTAGGGGTGGTAGTTGTGTTGGGGAAAATGTGGGCTAGCATTTGTTCAAAGTGACTGTATTATATGGTATCTTCTGGGTGTAAGCCAGGTGCTTTCTATAAGCTACACTTTGATTTTTCCAAGCGCACTTTCCAGTACGCTTACCTTGTTACGACTTATCTCCTCTTGTAGGTGTGTACGTTCGTTAATAGGGTTAGTTAGTTGTACTTAGGTACTTGAGGAGGGTGACGGGCGGTGTGTGCGTGCTTCATGGCCTCATTCAATTAAGCTCTCTATTCTTAATTTACTACTAAATCCTCCTTCCGTTTTCGGTTTCACGAAAAGTTCCGTCATGTTCTATGTTAGAAAATGTAGCCCATTTCTTCCCGGTCCATGGGCTACACCTTGACCTAACGTTTTTATGTTATATGGTTTGGCTTACTTTGGCTCCTTTTTAGGGTTTGCTGAAGATGGCGGTATATAGGCTGTATTAGCAAGGACTGGTGAGGTTTATCGGGGTTTATCGATTACAGAACAGGCTCCTCTAGAGGGATATAAAGCACCGCCAAGTCCTTTGAGTTTTAGGCTGTTGCTAGTAGTACTCTGGCGAGTAGCATTGTTGTAATAACTACTAAGGTTTAGGGCTGAGCATAGTGGGGTATCTAATCCCAGTTTGTGTCTCGGCTTTCGTGTGTCGAAGTATTTAAAGTCACTTTCGTGGTTTGTTTTTGTCTGAGCTAAAGCTTTCTACGGCATAGCTCAGATTTAACTTTATTGGTGGGGGCTTCTAAACACGCTTTACGCCGTATGTCTATTAACTTGGGTTAATCGTATGGCCGCGGTGGCTGGCACGAAATTTACCAACCCTGGGTTAGCATGGCTTAGTCAAACTTTCGTTTATGGCTTAATTTTTATCACTGCTGTGTCCCGTGGGGGTGTGGCTAGGCAAGGCGTTGTGAGCTACTGTGATAGTGTGCTTGATACCCGCTCCTTCATTGTCAGTTAGTGATTTGAAGGGCATCTTCACCGGGGTGCAGATACTTGCATGTGTAATCCTGCTAAAAGCTAATAGAAAGGCCAGGACCAAGCCTTTGTGTTTATGGAGTATTAAATACTCATCTAAGCATTTTCAGTGCCTTGCTTTGGGTTTAAGCTACATTAAC